AAGACTCATTACTATTTCGACACACGACAAGTATGTGTAAAATTCCTTGTCGTGTGTCGAAGACCAGGAAGGCAAAGAATCCCCCCTAGAATCATTTGTTCCCTTCATTTTTATTTTCGTTATATTCCCCGCTTAGTCTAGTATCTAGTCGAATTGAATTCTCGACTAGAAAACTTTTGATACACTATATGACATTGAAATATCCGATCTATCATATGATAGATCGTGACATCATTCCAATTTCAATTGGAAAAAGTCAAATAGTCTTTTTCGCAATCCAATATATATATATTATAACTAATAATCTAGTACAAGTAATTCCAAACTTCTCGTAGATGTATAAGAAAAGTCAAAACAAACAAAAAACAACCTTTTCATAATTTATTTATTGATCATCCAAAATTGTCAAAGAATTGTCAACAAGAATTTTATTCTTGGTACAAGCTTGATGTTGATAAATACACGAATCTAGAAATTCATTTCGGACAATTGAACCTTCTCGAACTGTTTCTTTTTAAGAACCAAAAAGATTTGTGCCAAAATAACAGATGCAAAGAAGAACAAAAGACCTTGTACGCGCAGTGGGTCTTGAAGTACTATTTCCGCGTCTCCCTGACCAAATCCACCCACATTAGGATTACTCGTTAATGGTTGATCAAGTTTGATGGATTCACCCTCTGAAACAAGAAGCTCTGGTCCTGGAGGGATAATATCAACCACTTCACGTCCATCCGAGGCATCCGCTATGTTTATTTCGTATCCGCCCTTTTCTTTTCGTACAATTTTATTTACTATACCTGCTGCTGTGGCATTATAAACTGTATTATTACTCTTGCTTCCGTCAGGATAAATCTGACCCCTTCCTCTGTTACCCCCTACATATATCGGATATTTTAAGAAGTGAACATCGTTTTTAGTGGCAGGGTCCGGCGAAAGAATAGGAAAGGTAATTTCACTATATTTTTTCCCAGGAACAGGACCTATAACAAGAATATTTTTTTTATTGGGGCGGTAGCTCTGAAAAGAAAGATTGCCTATCTTTTCTTTCATCTCTGGAGAAATACGATCGGGTGGGGCTAATTCAAACCCCTCAGGTAAAATAAGAACAGCCCCCACATTCAAACCCCCTTTTTTGCCGTTAGCAAGAACTTGTTTTAATTGCATATCATAAGGAATTCGAACAACTGCTTCAAATACAGTATCTGGAAGCACCGTTTGTGGAACCTCAATATCCACAGGCTTATTAGCTAAATGGCAATTGGCACATACAATACGTCCAGTCGCTTCTCGTGGATTTTCATAACCTTGCTGTGCGAAAATGGGATATGCATTCGAAATAGATGACCGAGTTATTATATATATCACGAGCGATATGGAAATGGATCGAGTAATCTGTTCTTTTATCCAAGAAAAGGTATTTATAGTTTGCATGGTCCAATCATTGATTCCGAAAATTTCTACAATAAATTGGGTAGGTTGCTAGTATAGTTCCCTATCCCCGATTCTGCTATTTACTTTAACCGAAACTGAATTTTATGAAATAATATTACTGGAATATGGGAGGAACTCCCCGCCTTAGATGGGTAGAAATATAAAGAGGAAGTACAATTTTGAATGCTTTGGTTATGTACAAAGTAACAAACATTCGAATTCTTAATTCGAATTGGATTTAGATTCGTATACCCTTTTTTATTCTTTTCAGTCATTCATTGAATGATAAATCACTACAAGTGATGGGGATACACGATTTAAATAACGGAAAATCCAATATTTCAAGATTGTATCTAGAATGACTGGAAAAGTGGAAACAAGACCAGATATAATTTGATCGTTATGGGCAAATCCAAAATCTTTGTAGATAGAGCCAATCATTAGTTCCCAACCATGGGGCGAGTGAAATCCGATACATAAATCAGTTAATAAAAGAATAGAAAAAGCTTTTATTGTGTCACTTAAGTTATATAGGAATTCCTGAACCCAAGAGTTAAGAAGAATAAGTTCTTTATTTGCCAGAATAGAATAACCGCTTAGAATAAGGAAACAGATTAAATTTGTCGAGAAGTGCAAAATAATATGGATACAATCCTCATTATGCATCTTGATCAATTGAATCGTTTCATTGTGGATTCCTATACGAAGCTTTTGTAGATGTGTTTCCGGATATTCCTTTATCATTTCGTCCAACAAGCGGAGCTCCTCTAATTCGATGAATTTTTCTATAAGATTTTTTTCTTGAATAGCATTCAAAAAAGTTTCAGATTGTTTAGTATTCCACCAATTAGTAACCCAAGATTCCAGACTTTTTTGAAATGATAGAGAGATCCACCAGGGTAAGAATACTATAGATACAAGATATAGAAAAGAAATAAATGCTTTCTTTTTTTCCATTTTTTTTTTCATCTATAAATTGTTAATGAACCCGTCGCGTTCGTCAACTTTATGCGATCTAATATTTCTATCAAACATGAATTCTATTCCAATGTATAGAATCCATGAATCTATTGTTTGTTTTTTTGTGATTTAATAATTAGTCCTTGAATCTTGAAAGAATACAGAAATAGACAAAAAGTCCACTTTGAATTTGAATGAAGAAATGATAAAAAAAAGAGTGTTTCCGGATATTGCAATTGATCCAAGTCGAAGCAAATAAATTCCTTCCTTTCGATGAATACACGGCAGAGTTACTTTATTTTTCAAAATACTTCAATTGGTACACGCAAGAAATAGGCCAATTCAGCAGCTTTTTGTTCAATTTCTCGTGGAGTCAAATTCTCATCAGTACGAGTCAAAGGAATGGCTCCCTGGCCTCTGGTTTCCAAATAAAGGACACGACGAGTATAAATACCCTCTTTAAGTTCTATTCTAATAGACTGAATATCGTTTATAAGAAATCGGAAGAAGATGCGACGGTTTTTTCCAGGGAATCCCCAACGAAAAATACAGACTATTCCTTCTTTTCTATCGAATCGATCATAACCACTACCTACATTCCACGAAATTGCACACCATAAATAGGAGCTAATAAAGAGGCCCGCGATCCCATAGAAAGACATCACGATTCCTTGTGGAAAAAAAAGAATTTGCTGGGAGGGAAATAAAGATATCAAATTTCTACCAAGATAGCTGGAAATTCCAACCAATAAGAATCCTAATGAACCTAAAAAAAGGATAAAGGCCCAGCAGAAATTACTTATTTTTCGAGATCCCGTTATAAGTTCTACCCATATACGTTCTGATCGCCAATTCATACTAGATCTGATTGCATTTAATTTGAATTGAAAGAATACCCAAAATGAATTGTACTTTCCTTACTCTGTCTTGTTTCCGATGTAACTCTCATCAACTAGTCCTATTCTGATGTCGGATGTGTTTCACTTTTACTTTTATTTAAATATCTAAATATTTATTTCTATTTTCATTTTTAGTTAGATCAAAATAATAACATCGACCCCTATGCAGTCCTCTTTCCACATACATAAGGGCTCTTTCATTTATGTTTGGAAGAAATCGTGTGGCATACCATCTCGCTAAATAGATATCTGTGTTATGATTCAAGTCTAAGTCTTGAAAAAGAAGAAGATCTAAACAATCTTATTTTTTTGAACATAAAGAAATAAAGAAGCTATTGCAATTGCCGGAAATACTAGGCCTACTAAAGGCACCAAAATAGATGGAAAGTTCATAGTTGTCATAGAATGGGTACCTCGATTTACTATATTGTAATTGTACCTGTTTGTTATATTTTTTTGTTGTTATTATGTTATTATATTAATTAATTAATTAGAATTCTAATTCTATAGAAGGAGTATAGTATATAATAAGTACAAGGAATGTAGAACTAAAAAATAAATTAGCTTTCTACATATAATATATGATAATCGACTTTATTTTCTTATTTTTCATCTTTTTTTCTTTCTTTTGCTTCTACTAATTCAAGAAAATAGAAGATTTCTTATAAACTCAATTTCCAAAGGATTCGTTATAGTCTGATCCAAAAGGTATTTTTAATAAAGATTCCCAGAAAATATCGAAAGATGCAAAAAGCTATTTTTTAATTCGAAGTCTATACATATGTACGTGTAAGAAGGGAACATGCATTTTTTTTATTTGACTAATTTCACAGAATAAAAAGGAAGAAGTCGTTCTTTTATCTTGTTGATCGAGTTTTCCTAATTATTCACATTTTAAAATTCTTTTTCTTATTCCAAAATTAGGATGTTGCCAACCAAAAACCCCCATTCTCTGGTTTTTACTTTGATTCCAATAAACAAAAAAACAAACAATTTTTTGAAACAAATAAAAAAAATGGACCTTAATCCTCGACTTTATTTTGATTCAAAGGAAAAAAAGCATGCAGCTGAAATAACTCACTTAGAACGCCTTTTAAAAGATTACGGGGTACAATTGGATCGAATAAACCCTTATGGAATAAAAATTCGGCTGCTTGTGAACCTTCAGGTACTGTCTTATTCAATGTTTGCTCAATCACTCTTTTACCCGCGAATGCAATGTAGGCGTTAGGTTCGGCAATAATGATATCCCCCAACATACCGAAGCTGGCTGTCACTCCACCAGTAGTAGGAGATGTAAGGATTGATACATAGAATAACTTTTTATTTGATTGATAATCATATAAAACAGACGAGATTTTAGCCATTTGCATTAAGCTCAAGCTTCCTTCTTGCATGCGGGCCCCTCCGGAAGCGCATACTATAATAAGGGGTAGTAATTTATTGGCAGCATACTCAATCACCCGGGTGATTTTTTCCCCTACTACAGATCCCATACTACCTCCCATAAACTGAAAATCCATAACCCCAATTGCTACAGGAATACCGTTTAGTTGACCTATACCTGTTTGAACAGCTTCAGTTAAACCCGTATTTATTTGATAAGAATCAATACGATCTTTATAAGCTTCGTCCTCTGAATGAAATTCAATAGGATCCATAGAGACCATATCTTCATCCATAGGATTCCAAGTACCCGGATCAATCAGA